AGATGATTTTTGTTTTTTAACAGTTTGGGGAATGGAAACTGAACTTCCTTTTGGTTCTCCCAGAAAACAATCTTTCTTTTTTGAGCCCATTTTTAAGGAACTGGAAACAAAAATTGTAAAATTCAAAAGGGCATATTTTCGAGTTCTAAAGGTTTTAAAGGGAAAAACAAAATTACTTCTAACAGTTTCAAAAGAAACAAAAAAATGGATTATCGAAAGTTTTTTATTTATAAAAAGAATAATAAAAAAACTTTCAAAATTTAATCCAATTATATTATTTAGATTAAGAGAAGTATATGAATCGAATGAAACTAAAAACGAAAAAGATTCTTTAATCAACAACCAGCTAATTCATGAATCCTTTAGTCAAATTCAATCTCCGAATTGGACAAATTTTTCACTGACAGAAAAAAAAAAGAAGGATATGATTGATAGAACAAGCACAATCAAAAATCAAATAGAAAGAATTATAAAAGAGAAAAAAAAAATAACCCCAACCACCGGAATATATATTAGTCCTAACAAAAGAAGTTATAATACTAAAAGATTCAAATTACCAAAAAATATTTGGCAAATAGTAAAAAGAAGAAATGCCCAATTAGTCTCTAAATTAGATTCTTTTATAAAAATTTTCGTTGAAAGGATATACATAGATATTTTTTTATTTATTATTAATATTTTCAAACCTAATACACAACTTTTTATTGAATCAATAAAAAAAATTATGGAGAAATCCATTAATAAGGCAAATCAAGAAAGAATTAATAAAAAAAAAAAAAATACAATTTACTTTATTTCGACTATAAAAAAATCAATTGATACTATTAGCAATAAGACAAATTCACATATTTTTTGTGACTTATCCTACTTGTCACAAGCATATGTATTTTACAAATTATCACAAACTCAAGTTATTAATTTGTATAAATTAAGATCGATTTTTCACTACCCCCGAACGTCTTTTTTTCTTAAGACTGAAATAAAGCATTCTTTTGAAAGACAAGGAATAATTCATTCTGAATTCAGTCTTAAGAAACTTCCAAATTATGGAATGAATCAATGGAAAAATTGGTTAAAAGGACATTATCAATATGAGTTCTCCCCAATTAGATGGTCTAAATTAATATCAGAAAAATGGAGAAATAAAGTTAATCAACATCGTATAGCTCAAAATCCAAATTTCAAATGGAATTCATATGAAAAGGATCAATTAATTCATTACAAAAAACAAAAGGATTCTGAAGTATATTCATTAGTGAATCAAAAAGAGAATTTTCAAAAAAACTCTAGATATGATCTTTTATCATATAAATCTATTAATTATGAAAATAAGGGGGATTTCTCTATTTCTGAATCACCCTTTCAAGTACAAGTAAATAAGAACCAAGACTTTTTTTATAATTCCAACACATATACACACAATCCTTTTGAAATGTTGGAGAGTATCCCTATAAGTCATTATCTAGGAAAGGGCGATATTAGATATATGGAAAAAAACCCCGATAGAAAATATTTTAATTGGAAAATTATCAATTTTTATCTTAGAAAAAAAGTCGATATTGAAGCCTGGGTCAAGATCGGTACCAAGAATAATCAAAATACTAAGATTGGTACTAATAATTATCAAATAATTGATAAAATTGATAAAAAGGACCTTTTTTATCTTACGTTTTCGCAAAATCCCCCCCAAAATTCCCCAAGTCCAAAAAAGGGTTTTTTGGATTGGATGGGAATGAATGAAGAAATACTAAATCGTCCCATTTCGAATTTGGAACTTTGGTTCTTTCCAGAATTCGTACTCCTTTATAATCTATATAAAATGAAACCGTGGGTTATACCAAGCAAAGTACTTCTTTTCAATTTAAATCTAAATGAAAATGTTATTAGTGAAAATAAAAACATTGATGGAAAACAAAAGGGGGAATGTGTTATACCATCGAATAAACAAATAAAGAATCAAAATCGAAATCAAAAAGAAAAAGAACCCGCTGCAGGCCGAGGAGATCTTAAATCAGATGCACAAAAACAAGGGAATCTTGGATCCATTTCTTCAACAAACCAAAAAAAAGATAGTGAAGAGGATTATGGAATATCAAAGATAAAAAGAAAAGGGGGTCAAAAGAAAAAACAATACAAAAGCAAGACGGAAGCAGAACTAGATTTCTTCCTGAAACCTTATTTACTTTTTCAATTGAGATGGAGTGATGTTTTAAATCAAAGAATGATCAATAATGTCAAAATATATTGTCTCCTGCTTAGACTAATAAATCCAAGAAAAATTACTATATCCTCGATTCAAAGAAGAGAAATAAGTTTGGATATAATGCTGATTCAGAAAAATTTAAGTCTTGCAGAATTGATCAAAAGGGGAGTATTGGTTATCGAACCCACCCGTCTGTCTGTAAAAAATGATGGACAATTTATTATGTATCAAACCTTAGGTATTTCGTTGGTTCATAAGAGTAAACACCAAACTAATCAAAGAGACCAAGAACAAACATATGTTGATAAGAATTATTTTGATTTGCTTGTCCCTGAAAATATTTTATCGCCCAGACGCCGTAGAGAGTTGAGAATTCTAATTTGTTTCAATTCAAAAAATAGGAATGATGTTGATAGAAATTCAGCATTTTGCACCAAGAACAATTGCAGTCAATTTTTGGACAAAACGAAAGATCTTGATAAAGATAAAAATGAATTAATTAAATTAAAGTTTTTTCTTTGGCCTAATTATCGATTAGAAGATTTAGCTTGTATGAATCGCTATTGGTTTGATACCAATAATGGCAGTCATTTCAGTATGTTAAGGATACATATGTATCCACGGTTGAAAGGTGGTTGATAATACATTTTTCGTATATATGCTCTATTCTAGAGGGTATATGAAAGCAAACAGGATTCACACATGACCTGTCTTGCATCTCATTCTAATATGGATAGTAAAACCAATAACGTATCAATTAGACCTAGAAATCCATTAACAGAATCTTATTCATTTTAGGTCTAATTTATGTCCTTTTCTGAATGGAAAAATGGATCACCTTTTTTGATTCCTATCTGAATCAAAGTTAATTCAAAACTGGATTGATTAATGTGAATTGATAAAATTGGGAGTCCATAAAGAAATTCAAATTATTATATATACCACATTAAAATGAATATCATTATTATTACTCATCAGTAAAATCCATATTTGCCTAATAAAAATAAAAGGAGGAAGGGGGGAATATTTTATGGTAAAAAATACACCCATTTCAGTTATTTCTGAAGAAGAAAACAGGGGGTCTGTTGAATTTCAAGTATTCCGTTTTACCAATAAAATACGGAGACTGACTTCCCATTTGGAATCGCACAAAAAAGACTATTTATCTCAGAGAGGTTTGCGAAAAATTTTGGGAAAACGTCAACGGTTGTTGGCTTATTTGGCAAAAAAAAATAGAGTACGTTATAAAGAATTAATTGGTCAGTTGAGTATTCGAGAGACAAAAACTCGTTAATTGGAAGAGTCATGTTATTTTAAGTCTTTATTTTATTCGTTTAAATTTGGATCAACTTCTTTTAACTTTCAACAATTCATGGAAGAATGAATCGGTAAAAAACTTATGACTGTACCAGCTACAAGAAAAGACCTCATGATAGTCAATATGGGTCCTCACCACCCATCAATGCATGGTGTTCTTCGACTCATCGTTACTTTAGATGGTGAAGATGTTATTGACTGTGAACCCATATTGGGTTATTTACACAGAGGGATGGAGAAAATTGCGGAAAATCGAACAATTATACAATATTTGCCCTATGTAACACGTTGGGATTATTTAGCTACTATGTTCACAGAAGCAATAACCGTAAATGGACCTGAACAATTAGGCAATATTCAAGTACCTAAAAGAGCTAGCTATATCCGAGTCATTATGTTGGAGTTGAGTCGTATAGCTTCCCATTTGTTATGGCTTGGTCCCTTTATGGCAGATATTGGCGCACAGACCCCTTTCTTCTATATTTTTCGAGAAAGAGAATTAATATATGATCTATTCGAAGCTGCTACCGGTATGCGAATGATGCATAATTTTTTTCGTATTGGCGGAGTAGCTGCCGATCTACCTCATGGCTGGATAGATAAATGTTTAGATTTTTGCGATTATTTTTTAACAGGGGTTACTGAATATCAAAAGCTTATTACACGCAATCCCATTTTTTTAGAACGAGTTGAGGGCGTAGGCTTTATTGGCGGAGAAGAAGCACTAAATTGGGGTTTATCAGGACCAATGCTACGAGCTTCCGGAATACAATGGGATCTTCGTAAAGTTGATCATTATGAGTGTTACGACGAATTTGATTGGGAGGTTCAATGGCAAAAAGAAGGGGATTCGTTAGCTCGTTATTTAGTACGAATCAGCGAAATGACAGAATCCATAAAAATTATACAACAGGCTCTGGAAGGAATTCCAGGGGGGCCCTATGAGAATTTAGAAATCCGACGTTTTGATAAAGTAAAAGATCCCGAATGGAATGATTTTGAATATCGATTTATTAGTAAAAAACCTTCTCCGACTTTTGAATTGTCGAAACAAGAACTTTATGTGAGAGTCGAAGCCCCAAAAGGAGAATTAGGAATTTTTCTGATAGGAGATCAGAGTGTTTTTCCTTGGAGATGGAAAATTCGTCCACCGGGTTTTATCAATTTGCAAATTCTTCCTCAGTTAGTTAAAAGAATGAAATTGGCTGATATTATGACGATACTGGGTAGCATAGATATTATTATGGGAGAAGTTGATCGTTAAAATGATAATTGATACAACCGAACTACAAGCTATTAATTCTTTTTTCAGATTGGAATCCTTAAAAGAGGTCTATGGGATCATATGGATGCTTGTCCCTATTTTTACTCTTGTATTAGGAATCACAATAGGTGTACTCGTGATTGTTTGGTTAGAAAGAGAAATATCTGCAGGGATACAACAACGTATTGGACCTGAATACGCCGGTCCCTTAGGAAT